ATCGACTCCCCGAACAGTACTATAAGAATCAGTACTGAACATCCCTCCTGTAATAGTACAGGCTCCCATAGCAATGACGTATTTTGGTTCAGGCATTTGCTCATATAATCTCACTAAAGAGGGAGCCATTTTCATTGTGACTGTGCCGGCTGTTAAAATTAGGTCCGCTTGCCTAGGACTTGATCTTGGTACCAACCCATAACGATCAAAGTCGAATCGCGAGCCTATTAATGAAGCAAATTCAATGAAACAGCAGCTGGTACCATATAGAAGCGGCCATAAACTGGAGAGTCTTGACCAATTCGAAAGATCATTCGATGTAGTTGAAATAACTGAATTGGGGGTTGTTTGGTCAAGTAACGGAAACTCAATCAAATTCATAACTGTCTCAATGTAATTTTTTCCTTCCTTTTTTTTTTTATTGTCTGAATACTCAGTTAAGACCATTCCAACGCTCCCTTTCGCCATGCATAAACTGAACCCACAATTGGGATAAGCACGAAAATTAAAGCTTCGATAAATACAGATACACCCAATACATCGAAACTCATTGCCCATGGATAAAGAAAGACCGTTTCAACATCAAAAACAACAAAAACTAGAGCAAACATGTAATAGCGGATTCGGAATTGTAACCAAGCGTCTCCCATAGGTTCTATGCCCGATTCATAACTAGAGAGCTTCTCTGGTCCTTTACTAACCGGGGCTAAAACTCCTGAAATTACAAATGCCAAGATAGGAATAACGCTTGATATTATTAGAAATGCCCATAAAATATCATATTCGTGAAGCAGAAACATAAATGTACTCCTATTAATGTGGAATATGCTTAATTATTCTAGTTGGCATTGTCAATTCATCCAGAACTTGTTTTCCTAGGTGAAACAAGAATTTTTTTTAATCAAATCAAAGTGTATAGTTCAGAGTTTGTTTGCTGCGTGGCATGTCTTGTTTAGAGATTCATCCAACGGAATCGGGATTCCGTTTTTGATTTTGATTCTATTTAGATATGGTGTAGAAATAAGGCGCTCTTACACAAACAAAACTCTCTCACTTTGTCTCGCTTTCTCTATTCTCTATAAAAAAATAGATATAAGATTAAAAAATATTAAATAAAAAAATTCTAAATAATAAAAATAATTTAATTAAATACTAAAATATACTAATCTAACCTAATAGAATATTCTATTACTAATGTATTCTAATGAATAGTAATACTATAACTATGTTTCATAATTCTGAAACGTAATACTATGTTTTTGTTTTTTTCTTGATATTTCCTTATATTTATTTCTTTGTATTTTATATTTAGAAATATATATTTCTTATATAAATTATATGTAAATATATAATTTATGTAATGTATAAATAATAAAATGAAATAAGATAATGAAATATTATCAAAAAATAATATCAAACATAACATAGTTATTATCAAAACCAATAATTTTTGGGGGGGGGGGTAAAAAATGTCTAGGGATTTCTAACATATTCGAAGTATTCTTTTCATTAAAATCCAGGTAAAGGATCGTCGTTGTTTCTATTGATTTTATACAAATACGAATACGTAAACACAATCTAATGCATCGAACTATTATATTTTCTTTCTTTTTCTTGTCCTAGATTTGACACATACTGATCTGATTAGATCCATTGGAATGAATTATTGTTTTTATTTTCAGGTACCTATGTATTTACATGAATATGTGGTAATGCTTTCATTTCATTTCTATGAAACAACCAATGGTCTGGTCTGTCCAGTCTATAAACAAGTACTAATGAGGAAATGAAAACTATACTAAACAAAAATAGAATGTCTATACAAAAATAGACAAATAGAATGTATTAGGGCTATACGGACTCGAACCGTAGACCTTCTCGGTAAAACAGATCAAACTGATTATTATCGAAATGATTCGAACTGTTTCAAAGACCCAACATGCATTTTGTTTGTTGCATTGGGCTCTTTCATCAACTGATGTAAAGATCAGTTAGTCCACCATATTTTTTCTTTACAGGAAGATAATGAGCTGGCTCCATGTGCTCTGATTCATTATTTGTATTCAGATCTAGTAGCAATACCAAAGTGTTTCAAAGAAGGGTTACCTTGACTTAGGTCTGCCTTCGGCTTAGATCAACCTAAGTTAAATGGAGTCTCTATCGTTCCGCTGCAAGAGTCGAATATGAGACTTCATACACCTTAAAGTTCATAGGATGAAAGGAGGTTTTTTTGAAGCCCTTATACTCATTATGCCTAGCATTGAATGGGCTGGGTATTTACCTTATCAACTATCAAATCAATGACGGGTTCTATTTGATTTGGCACCTAAATTCGCACCAAAATCGGACCGAACCAAATATTTGTCATGCTATTGTTCTCTCGAATCTATGGAGTAAGACATTGATTTTTCAATAAGATCAACTATGTTCATTGCATAATAAGCTCCCTTGAAAAGCATTGGCGCACGTGTAAACGAGGTGCTCTACCTAACTGAGCTATAGCCCTTGTCATAGATATCTTAACATATAGATAATTTCTTGTCAAGATGGATATTTCCTAATCTCACATGATAACTCTTTGATCCGTTTACTGTTAACAGATTGGTATTGCTTAGAAATTATATTCTATCTATAATCCCCGAGGTGATGGGTCTTCTTTTGCGGTGATAAATTACCTACTTAACTCAGTGGTTAGAGTATTGCTTTCATACGGCAGGAGTCATTGGTTCAAATCCAATAGTAGGTAGAACTTATTAGATACCGGAGTCAATGCAATGGTATCTAATAAGTTTTTCTACCCATCCTCCTTTTTTCGTTGTATCAGATTAGACTTGATTGTCTTCAATTGGCAGAATCTAAATGTGGTGTATAAAAAAGAACTTCTAAAAAACTTCTTTTGATTATTTTGATGTATTGACTAGTAGGAAATAACATTGACAGCCTCTACTCGTGTCCTAGCTCGTCTGAGAGCTAGATTCGCTTCAATCACCTGTCTCTTACCCTCAGCTCTACTCAAGTTAGCTTCAGCTATTTTAAGAGTTTGTTGAGCTTCTTGCGGATCAATGTCAGTACTCATCTCCGCATCATTTCCTAAAATGGTGATCTCATTATTCCCTATTCTAGCAAAACCACCCATCAGAGCCACCGTTAACCATTGGTCGTTGAGGCGTATTCTCAAAAGACCTATATCTACAGCCGTGGCAATAGGGGCGTGGTTCGGTAATACACCAATTTGGCCACTATTTGTAGATAAAATGATTTCTTTCACTTCTGAATCCCAAATAATTCGATTAGGAGTCAGTACACAAAGATTTAAGGTCATTTCTTCAAATTGCTCTCCACTTCTAAGTTCATAGCTTTCGCGGTAGCTTCATCGATGTTACCCACCAAATAAAAAGCCTGCTCGGGCAGACCATCTAATTCTCCGGAAAGGATCAGTTGAAACCCCCTAATTGTTTCTGCAAGACCAACATATTTTCCTGGAGAACCAGTAAATACTTCTGCCACGAAGAAGGGTTGTGATAAGAAACGCTCAATTTTTCGTGCTCTTGCTACAGTTAAACGATCCTCCTCGGATAATTCGTCCAACCCAAGAATAGCTATAATGTCCTGAAGTTCTTTGTAACGTTGTGAAGTTTGCTTAACTCTTTGCGCAGTTTCATAATGTTCCTCGCCAACGATCCGAGGTTGTAACATAGTTGACGTTGAATCTAAAGGATCTACTGCTGGATAAATACCCTTGGCAGCTAATCCTCTTGATAGTACGGTAGTAGCATCTAAATGTGCAAATGTAGTGGCAGGAGCAGGGTCGGTCAAATCGTCCGCAGGTACATAAACTGCTTGGATCGAAGTTATAGATCCCTCTTTGGTAGAAGTAATTCTTTCTTGCAAAGAACCCATTTCTGTACTAAGGGTAGGTTGATAACCCACTGCAGAAGGCATTCTCCCTAATAATGCGGATACTTCTGATCCTGCTTGGACAAAACGAAAGATATTGTCGATGAATAGAAGCACATCTTGTTCATTAACATCCCGGAAATATTCTGCCATAGTTAGGGCAGTCAAACCAACTCTCATACGAGCTCCCGGCGGTTCATTCATTTGACCATAGACTAAAGCTACTTTTGATTCTGCAAGATTTTTTTCATTAATTACTCCGGATTCTTTCATTTCCATGTAAAGATCATTTCCTTCACGAGTACGCTCTCCTACTCCGCCAAATACGGATACGCCTCCATGAGCTTTGGCAATGTTGTTGATCAATTCCATGATGAGTACTGTTTTACCTACTCCAGCTCCCCCAAATAGTCCGATTTTTCCTCCACGGCGATAAGGAGCTAAAAGATCTACCACCTTAATACCTGTTTCAAAGATTGATAATTTCGTATCTAACTGTATAAAGGCAGGCGCAGATCTATGAATAGGAGATGTTGTGCGAGTATCTACAGGACCTAAATTATCAACAGGCTCTCCAAGAACGTTGAAGATTCGCCCGAGAGTAGCTCCGCCGACTGGAACACTTAGAGGAGCTCCCGTGTCAATCACTTCCATTCCTCTCATCAGCCCATCTGTAGCACTCATAGCTACAGCTCTAACTCGATTATTTCCTAATAATTGTTGTACCTCACAAGTCACATTAATTTGCTGACCGACAGTATCTCGACCCTTAACTACCAAAGCGTTATAAATATTAGGCATTTTGCCCGGGGGAAAAACGACATCCAGTACTGGGCCAATAATTTGAGCGATACGCCCTAGTTTTTTTTCTTCAAGTGTGGAAACCGCAGGGCTAGAAGTAGTAGGATTGATTCTCATAATTATAATAAAGTGAAATATGTCGAAATCCTTTTTGGAATAATACCAAATCGAAAATAAATGTCCGATAGCAAGTTGATCAGTTAATTCAATAAGAGATAAATGGGAGATAGCACTCGATTTAGTTGGTACCGCCCAACCGAATCCGATTCAATCGTTTACTCATTCAATGAGTAAATTTTCAA